TTCCATCGGATCCTTTAGAGTGTTCTCGTTTAGAAAGATTATCCTTGTCTTTGTTTATGTCTTGGGTTGAAGCAAATTACTATAATTCGTCCCCGTCTACGTATCAGTCGACATTTTTCACAAATTTTACGAACAGAAGCTCTTATTTTCATATTTGTCATCCCTTAATTTTTGAATATACATACTTTTTTTTGAAGAAACTTAGTTTCTTCAAATTTTTAAATCTTAAATTCTATTCCTACGAAAGGCGAAAGGGCTTTTAAAGTTGAAAGAAAAAATTGCCTAATCATTGAAAGTTTTTTATGGAGTCTATAAATTAGACGTGCTCGGATCAAATTATAAGTACTTTGATACTATCTCGTGGTAGTATACATTGGTAGTATACGTAAAAAAAATTATCTTGGCGAAAAGATAACCTAAAACCAGATCTTGATTATCTAAACGAACTTGGAACATATTATTGAAATTGAAAAAGTGATTCAGTAATTAAACTTTCCAAAATTCATTTTTGTTCTTTCATTCCATCGCAAATCCTCTTGAAGTATTAACTAATGTAAGAGGAATCGAGAGGAATGGTATTAGAAACCTCTTCTTTAAATCTCTTTTGTTTTTTAACAAATAAATAAGAAGTTTGGATCGAATTCGGATATTAAAAAGATTACCATATATAACACAAGATTTCTCCACCAATTCTTTCGAGTCGAGCTTCCCGGTCTGTCATTATACCGCGAGAAGTAGAAAGAATTACAATGCCCATCCCACCCAAAATTCTAGGAATTTTTTGATAGTTAGAATAGATTCGTAAACCTGGCCGGCTGATCCGTTTTAAATTTAGACTAGTTCTATATGGTCCTTTCTTCTTCCTTCTATGGCGTAGGATTAAAACCAAAAATTTTTTGTTTCCTTCCTGATGTTTCCTTACATTTTCAATAAAACCCTCTCGTAAGAGTATTTTAATAATGTTTTCGGTGATGTTAGTAGCTGCTATTCGAACGGTTCCTTTTCTATTCATGTCAGCATTTCGTATAGAGGTTATTATCTCAGCAATAGGATCCCTACCCATGATAAACTAAAATTATTATTTTTCGCTAGTTTTGATATAATCAACATACTCTTGGTTTTTGTTAATTAATTATTTTATTTAATCTCTCAATTTTCCTTTTATTATTATTTAATTAAAGGTATATGCGTGAAACACAATTTACTAATTAATTTGATTTGATTAATTCTATTTCGTTTTTATTCACCTAATTAAAATACTATAACTATATCATGGTCTCCTCTTAATCTGATCTGAAATGTTCTATCTTATCTCGTCTAATTTTTTATCTTATAAGACCTCAGGTGCTAATGAAACAATTTTAGTAAAATTTAACTGTCTCAATTCCCGGGCAATTGCACCAAAAATTCGAGTTCCTTTTGGATTTCCCTCTTGATCAATGACAACTGCAGCATTGTCATCGTATCTTATTATTATACCGTTATTACGTTTAAGTTCTTTACAAGTACGTACAATTACAGCTCTGATTACTTCTGATCTTTCTAGAGGTGAATTTGGTGCTGCTTCTTTGATCACAGCAACAATAACGTCACCGATATGAGCATATCGTCGATTACTAGTCCCTATGATTCGAATACACATCAATTCTCGAGCTCCGCTGTTATCTGCTACATTCAAATGAGTCTGAGATTGGATCATATCATTTTTTTTTTATTTGTTATTTAAATGCAAAGGAAAAAAAAGATATATTGTTTGTCCAAAACAAAAAAAGAAACTTCCACTTTTTTTAGTATACAAAAGGTCTTTTTCCTTTGGTTCTATATTCCTATTTTGAAATAAGGAATTGAGTTCGTATAGGCATTTTTGATGCTGCTATTGAAATAGACTTTCTTGCGATATTTTCTGCTACTCCGCCCATTTCATAAAGTATTCTACCCGGTTTAACGACAGCTACCCAATATTCGGGAGATCCTTTCCCCGAACCCATCCGTGTTTCCGTAGGTCTTAAAGTAACGGGTTTGTCGGGAAATATACGTACCCATATTTTTCCACCGCGGCGTGCATTTCGTGTCATTGCCCGTCGTCCGGCTTCTATTTGTCTAGATGTAATCCAAGCGGATTCAAGTGCTTGAAGAGCATATCTTCCAAAACAAATACGATTTCCTCGAAAAGCTATTCCTTTCATTCTTCCTCTATGTTGTTTACGGAATCGGGTTCTTTTGGGGTTCTAGTTGATGGTTCTTTCTCAATTCCATCTCTACTACAGAACCGGACATGAGAATTTCTTCTCATCCAGCTCCTCGCGAATGAAATGATTAAAAAAAAATATCCATGTCTTTTACGAATAAAATAATATATTAAATCATCGTATTCTTTGAGATTTCACTTTAAATCTATTTATTTTCATTTATTTCTTACTTATTCGATCTATTTCTTAGTATTAGAATCTTAGATTATTAGAATAGGATATTAGGTAGAATAGAATATTAGTAGAATAGAAATTTGTATCTAATATATATAAATTCGAATCTATATTCTATTTTAGAGTTCTACTAGTTCTAGATCTAATAGTTATAGATAGAAATAGAAAAAATTATTCTAGTTATACACATTAATTATAGAGAATTTTTTCTATTTTATTTTTTTATTTTCAATAATAGTGTTTTTGTTATTTGTTATAAGGTTGTAACAAATTTTTTTATATATTCGAATTAGGATATCAGATTGATCCAATTTAGCAATCAAAAAGAATATAAAAAAAATCTTCGCGGGCGAATATTTCCTCTTGCATATTTAGTCTTTCAATAGTTATTTTATTTGTATAGGTAACCCATGATCTCTCATAATAAAATAAATCGATTGTCTTCTGGTTCATTTCGCTATCCTCCCAATAAATCATTAAGATTTGTTTTCAGTAACATCTTATGTATTTACAGGTTCCATCGTTCCCATCACTTCTCGATTAATGTTTAGGTCTTATTTTTCCAATGGAGCCTCTAATAAAATAAAATTTGTTCTTGAGTCAATCTTCTCAGTCGGGAGTGACTCAAGGCTCTTGATTTTTTGTTTTATCAACGGATTAGTTTAATTTTAAATCAATTGGTATGGATGCTTTACTACATTAGCTTTTATGTGATGACTCATAGACCTTACATATTGGAATTCTATATCATTGATAGTCTTTTTCTTTCTTTCACCCTTCCACTTATCCGCATAATTTTCTATTTTGATTTCGAAAGCATAATCAGATTGGTTTTCTTTGGTTTGTGCAAAAAGGATTTTAATTGCTACAATGATATGACCAATATATCATATCTTGACTCTTTTTTTGTATCCAGATAATGCAAAGTGATGAGTTGGTTATTAGTTGTATACTTATTAGTTCATACTCCGGTCAGTCCGTTTTTTATCCGGACTCTAAAAAACCAACGAGTCACACACTAAGCATAGCAATTATATCACTCAATTTTTTTATTTTATTTAATTTTATTCAACCCTATAGAAATAGAATTAGAAGAATTCTAAATAGCCATATCTAGTTAAATTCTTAAATATTAAATTAATTCTATAGTGTGAAATTCGAAATTATTAAATTAATATTTGAATTTAATAGTTAATAGAATTCGAATTGTTTCTTTTTGTTTTGATTAAACAAAAAAAAGAATGAAGGAGTTTGTCCTTTTTTGTTTTGTTCTAGCAATGGATAGAATGGAAAAACAAGTCAAGTAAGGGTTTATTATTTCTTGTCTAGAAATGTCCAAATTTTTATGCCTAATACCCCATAAATAGTTCTAACTGTATACGAGCAATAATCAATTTGAGCTCGAATGGTTTGCAGAGGAACCCTACCTTCTCGAATCCATTCGACTCGTGCAATTTCTTTTCCATCAAGACGTCCCGCAATTTGTACTTGAATTCCTTTTGTATCTGCCTGTTCAGTTAATTCAATAGCTTTTTTCATTGCTTTACGAAAAGAAACTCTATTCTTTAATTGTCCAGCTATAAATTCTGCAAGAATATTAGGGTTCCTATAAGGATTTGAAATTCGTGTGATAACAATATTTAGTTTTCGGTTTATACAATTAAGTTCTTTTTGTACATGTATCTGTAATTCTTCGATTCGTTTGGGTCTACTTTCTATTAATAATTTTGGGAATCCCATATATATTATGACCTGAATCACATCGATTCGTTTTTGAATCTCTATACGTGCAATTCCCTCAACGCCAGAAGATATTTTTGTATTTTTTTTTACAAAATTCTTTATAGAGTTTCTTATTTTTTGATCTTCTTGTAGCCCTTCCGAGTAATTTTTTGGTTGTGCAAACCAAAGAGAATGATGACTTTGGGTTGTACCAAGTCTAAAACCAAGTGGATTTATTTTTTGTCCCATAATCCCCCACTACTTAACTATACATATTGTCAAATCTCATATCCGTGGATTTTTTTTTTTATCCATCTCTGGTTTTTTTTTAAGAATATGTTCGATTCTTCATACTTCTTTATATCCTCCTATTCTTTATATAAAGCTCTTCATATTCTTTATATTCTTTATATAAAGATATATTTTTTAATACAATAGTTATATGACAAGTCGATTTTTTTATTAGATAACCCCGTCCCCGAGCCTGAGGTTTTAATTTTTTCACACTAGTACCGTCGTTAACCTCGGCTTTACTAATAATTAAATCGGATTCGTTGAAAGCCATATTGTGACTAGCCTTTGCTGCTGCAGAAGAAATCAATTTTAAAATGGGATAAGATGCTCGATAAGGCATGAGTTCAAGTATCATAATTGTTTCGTCGTAAGAACGTCCACGAATCTGATCAATTATTCTTCGTGCTTTGTTAGTGGACATACGTATATGTTGTCCTAAAGTATATATGTCTGTGTATAGGTCTATCTTTTTCTTTTTTTTATTTATCATAGGATTCACCTCTTTTTAATGAATGATAAATATTTCTATTTGACTTCTTCTTTTAACGTCGGGATTTATTA